CCAATGATCCAATCAAAGGAATAATTGGAACTAATGTATCAAGCTTCTTCATAGCATTATCCATTATAAATGAATTTTCTAGCATTTGACCCCGTACCACCGAAAGGTTTGGTCGCATACTTGAAAAATAACCCAAAAAATCAAGGGAATGCTTGGATAATTGGTTTATATAAATCCTTCCTGGTTGAGACCACACATAAGAATGACATTGCCATAAATTGACAAGATAATATTTCCACTTATTCATCAGAAGAGGGGTATCCTTCGAAGACAGAATAGATTTTCCTTGATATCTAACATAATGCATAAAAGGATCCTTGAAGAACCATAAGATGGCGGCCGGAAAATCATTAACGAAGACTTCTTCTACAGGATATTTTTTTTTTTCATAGAAATGTATTCGCTCAAAAAAGATACCAGAAGAGGTTAATCGTAAATGAGAAGATTGATTACGAAGAAAAAGTAAAATGGATTCGTATTCACATACATGAGAATTATATAGGAGCAAGAATAATCGTGGATTACTTTTTGAAAAAATAATTTTTTTTGGAGTAATAAGACTATTCCAATTATAATACTCGTGAAGAAAGAGTCGTAATAAATGTAAAGAAGAGGGATCTTTCACCCAATAGCGAAGGGTTTGAACCAAGATTTCCAGATGAATGGGGTAGGGTATTAGTACATCTGATACATAATTTAAATGTGGGAATTTGTCCTCTAAAAAAGGAAATATTGAATGAATTGATCGTAAATTATAAGATTTTACGATTTCTGTCGCCTCTAAGGAAGATACTAATCGTAGGGAAAACGGAATTTCCACAATGACTGCAAATCCCTCCGACATCATTTGAGAATACAAATTTTTGTTGTACCCAAAAAATTTATTTTGGTTCGAATCATTAGCGGAAATTATCAAATGATTCTGTTGATACATTCGACTAATTAAACGTTTTATAATTAGTAAACTATATTTAGTGTCATAACCTACATTATCCAACAAAATCGATCTATTTAAACCATGATCATGAGCAAGTGCATAAATATACTCCCGAAAGATAAGTGGGTATAGGAAGTCATGTTGCTGATATCTATCTAGTTCTAAATATCCTTGAAATTCTTCCATTTTTTATTTGAACAAGAAAAGAAATAGGTGATTTATTGGGTTATCAAATGATACATAGTACGATACAGTCAAAACAAGGTATTATAGTAAGAAAATACCTCGGAACAAGTAAGACTCATCAACAGACTCTCTAGCCTCTCTTTTTCCATCTAATTGATTTATGTTCATTCTAGGGTAACAAGATGGTTAGAAGTCCTTTATTTTTTCAATCCAATCGCTCTTTTGATTTTGAAAAATCTTTATCAATATACTGCCTTCTTCTACACATTTATCTCTACCCCATAATGGGTAATAGCTAATAATTAGGACTCATAAGAAATTTATAATCCACTCATGGGAAAAGTTTTTCCCGTATTAAGCACTAATATATTTTTAACGTCTAATTAGATCGGGTAATCATTCAAAAATTAAGAACAGAAGCTCATTACTTTTTGTTTCCCTATAATTGGAACCGTAGTAGGGCTCTACCCATTTATTCACTCGACCAAATTCATTTTTTTTATTACACGACAAGAATTCAAACAATTTAAATAAGGTTTTGGACCTATTCGGTAAGAATGAAATATTCTTAGAATTATCCATTGATACGACATGCTGCTTTTTCCATTCATTCCTTTCAGGATCAGTCGTGGTCTTACAAACTCTACCGATGGTATGGACGAATCTTTTGCTTCATACAAATGTGTAAAAGATGCTAGCCGCACTTAAAAGCCGAGTACTCTACCGTTGAGTTAGCAACCCAAATAAAATAATTAGAATGTGTAGATACAATCGGAATCTCAATAAAAAAAAGATTGAATTGCACAACGCAATCCAAACCAATCAAAACATTAAAATAGCAAAAATTTTTAAAATTCTAATTGATTAGATTCTGAACATAATAAAAATGAACAGATCCGATGAAAAAATTCTCAGATAAAAATAGGGATAAAGTAAAATATTTATAAATAGCTCCTTGTCTCTTATGTCATCCATTAATTCTATAGTATATATAGATTTTTATTGAGTTTAATCTTAATCAAAAAAAGACTTCTTGTATCACAGAAAATACAAGAACCCATTATTTGAATGAAATAAAAGCTATGGGACGGAGATATAAATGGATCCTTTTATCCACGATCGGATTATATTTATTTGATACACTGTTGTCAATATGAATGTTGAGAAAAGAATACAAAAGAAAAAACAATTTATAAATATAACTAACAATTCCAATTTCAATCAATTAGACAATTAGAATTCTAAGAAAAAATAAGAAAAAAAAAAAAAAACTAAGGACTTGTGTTGGATTGGCACTATATATAATATTTCTATACAACACAACATTGATACAATATTGGTGGAAAAATAAATTAAGTAAACAAATGAGGTTTATTCACTAAAATAAGCAAGTGAAATCCTTTGTGTTTTTTTATTTGTTCCTTAACTCATTGACAGTAATCTCAAAATTTTATATTTATAGACCCGATTACTTCATTTATTTATTCACTTAATCTTTTTCTATCTATTTTATATATATCAATAAAATTTATATCAATAAAATATAAATAGATTTTTGTCGTTATAAAAGACACTCTTTTATAGTAACAATAATAAATTTAGTATGATATAAATAGAACAAAAGAGGAAATAGCAAAGAAACAAAAAGGTTATACAAGGCTATATACAAATCATCCACATTTTTTTATTTCATTAATTGAATTTTATTTGTTGATTAGGGCGAAGTTCCGTAAAAACCCCCGCCCTTTTTGAAATATCATGAACAGTTCCTGTAGGTTGAGCACCTTTTTCAAGGAAATATAGAATAGCAGGAACATTTAAATAGATTTGATTCTTTATCGGGTCATAAAAACCCACTTTACGAAGATCTCTTCCCTCTCGTCGGGATCGAACATCAATTGCAACGATTCGATAAATGGCTCATTGGGATAGATGAACAATACTCCCCCCCCCTAGAAACGTATAAGAAGTTTTCTCCTCGTACGGCTCGAGAAAATTCTAAATTATGTCTATGTATAGAATCATAATATCAAATAGATCCATAAAATCATCAAATTCATTATATTATTGATTTTAGTTTAAATACTTTTTCTTAGTCTTCCCCCCCCCCCAAAAAAAAATTATTTGTATCCTCATAACTCAAGTTGAATAACTCTCAAATAACTCAAAAGAAACCTTTTAGGTATTAAATTTATTGAGTGGTCTCTAACCCTTTTTGTCTGTCTCCTTTAGAATCTATTTTGATTCTTAATTAGAATCTATTTTGATTCTTAAATATGATCTGGTTGTTGAGACAATTGAAAACGGTATTTCCTTGTTCCAGGATCTTTATCTTTGCCTTGAATCATTGGGTTTAGACATTACTTCGGTGATCTTTAAATCGTTTCAAAACGGCAGCAACATACCATTTTTTGTGATTTCTTTCTATCAAAGAATCGTATGAATGGTTGATTCCTACGTAATACACTTTACTTTTGATTTGATCAAAAGAGTTTTACCAATTCCAACAAAATTAACTTTAAAATTTTATCGAATTGGATCCTTTAGATTTATATATCTAAAATATACTTACGAAGTTGTTCCAATTTATTGATCGATACTAACCTTAGATTCTTGCCCTTGAGAAATTAATCAATACGTTCTACTCGAGCTCCATCGTGTACTATTTACATGGCAACACTCTCAAAAATGAGGGTTCCAGTGGAACAGAACAAATGATGTCGAGCCAAGAGCACTTTCGTTCCTATATAATATAAAAAAGTGGTGGATGTAAGAATCCACAGCTGATCATGTCCTTCAAGTCGCACGTTGCTTTCTGCCACATCGTTTTAAACGAAGTTTTACCATAACATTCCTTCAGTTTGGAACCAGTATGTAATTGATTCAATTATGGAATCGTGAATAATCATCGGTTCGGCCGGTACATAATAATCTATACTTTTTTCTTCTATATGAAGAATGGATAATGTATGACGAAGTCTCAACAAGAATTCAATCAATTTAACCCCATTGTTTATAATTTTTTTTTATTATAACTAACATAACATGAATAAATAAACACGAATAAACAAGTTATTTTGAATCTCTATCTTCAAGTAACGTGATAGGATAAATTCAACAATTTCACACTTCTTAGAGTACCAAGAACTCATAAGAAATCATTAAAAAGATTTAATTGATTGAATAGTTTCCTACCCTATATCATTATTTGCATAAGGTTTTACAGTAAGTACCATTCGCTTTTTATCATCATTAAGAGAAAGATAAATCCATATTGGATTAAACCATCAATGATTAATAAAAAAAAAAAGACTGATGTAAGGAAAGATTGAAGATTTAGGTTGTTATTTTTTCATATTTCATATTGTAAAATCAGTAATATTTAACAAATCCAAATTTCGTTTCATATGCGTGTTATTTGAACTCGATTAAATTTGTGAAAAAGATATGATTAATAAAAAAAAAAAAAAAAGAAATCTAAGAATCACATTCTATAACAATATTATACTCCTAAACGGAAGACTGGTCGAAAAGACAATCTTTATTTTGATATATTTTATTATGATATAGATTATGATATAGATATATATTTTATTTTTTATTATAAATAAAAAATAAAAAAATTATAGATTAATAAAATGATCGTGGGTCAGGTATGTTCTGGGACGGAAGGATTCGAACCTCCGAATAGCGGGACCAAAACCCGTTGCCTTACCACTTGGCCACGCCCCATTTCTAGTCGACACTAATAAACACTAATATTGTTACTGGTTGTTCGTCAACTCAAGTCTAAATATCTATTATCTATAAAATATATTACTAGAATTTTTATACATGTAGACGTAGAATTAAACAGAATTTATTGATCATTACATATAATTCAATTAAGATATTGTATGAAAGTATGGTTTATTCTATTCTCTTTTGATTTGAGAATTGAAGGATTTTTGATTGGGTGAGTTCAAATCAAAGAAAGTTTTTTGGTCTATCTTATTTTCTTTTTATTCATTTTTCTTTTCTATGAATAATAACATATTTATAATAATAAAATAATAAAAAAAAAATAATAAAAAACTCAATTTATTTCAATCAAAATAAATAAAATACAATTATCCTCAAGAACAAAATGTTTGTTATGCTTAATATATTTAGTTTGATCTGTATCTGTCTTAATTCTGCTCTTTATTCAAGTAGTTTTTTCGTCGCCAAATTGCCCGAGGCCTACGCTTTTTTAAATCCAATCGTAGATGTTATGCCAGTAATACCCCTGTTTTTTTTTCTCTTAGCCTTTGTTTGGCAAGCTGCTGTAAGTTTTCGATGATATCTTTAATTTAATAATGTCTAGACAAATTCATGATTTATTGAAAAAAAAAAAAATTCAAAGAAAAGAATTGATAAGATCAGATAAGTCTTACACCCTCAATTCAAATATTGAAATTCTTGTACAACCGCAAAAAATCTGGATCACCCCACTTTATTTCTTGGTGTCAAAATAAAAAATCAAAATAGTAGGGTATGCGGTATAAAAACGGAGAATCTATTCTCTTTTTTACTAAAAAAAATCTTGGAGATTATGTAATGCTTACTCTCAAACTATTTGTTTACACGGTAGTGATATTCTTTGTTTCTCTCTTTATTTTCGGATTCCTGTCTAATGATCCAGGACGTAATCCTGGACGTGAAGAATAAAAGATAAGGTTTTCCTTGCTTGATTTTAAAATGTTCTTAGTAGGATTTTATCTATTACACATTTTTAACTATTAAAAATAAAAAGAGCTCGCGAAAAATTCGAAAGAAAATACCAAGTCATCAACAAAAACGGAAAGAGAGGGATTCGAACCCTCGGTACGAAAAACTCGTACAACGGATTAGCAATCCGACGCTTTAGTCCACTCAGCCATCTCTCCTCCCAATTGAAAAAGGATAATACTATGTTACATTATAAAAAATAAGGATTGAAAGAGCCCTTCATAATATTTTTTTTTCATCCGAGAGTGCTTTTTAGTTCCACGGCCCGGCTAAGTACTGACCAGGCCGGGCCCGCCATTTATTGTTCCAACGAATCATAAATAATTTTTTTTTTATTTGAAAACTAAAATACTTGCTTGTTATTACGATTGGAAAAATAAAAACTCTTTTGATTTCTATGATATAGAATCAAATGATATCGAATCAAAGTGTCGTTTCTTATCTTAATTTTTTATATTTATTCTTCATTTTCTTTATTCCTTTTATTTTAGTAAAGTAAATAAATAACAAAAAGGGAACTGTGGATTCTTGCACAATACATTTTCATGTATGTTATGGCTTAAGTAGTTTTGTCGAGACGTCTAGGTCAAAAACCTCCGGCAAAAAAACACTTGTTATTTAGTTTTAGTTATTGAAATTTAATGAATTCTCTTTTCCGAATCTCATTGGGTTCTCTGATACAACACGTAAACGCTCTAATTTTCATGATTATTTTATGATCCTATCCTTTCTTTTTACTCTTTTCACTTTTTATTACGACCCATTTTCTTGTTCGACAAAAGGTTCATTTATATACAATAATCGGATTGTAGCGGGTATAGTTTAGTGGTAAAAGTGTGATTCGTTCTATAATCCTTTATATAGTTAAGGGGTCTTTCGGTTTGATTAATATTTCATTCCGACCAAAAACTTTATTTCTTAAAAGGATTTAATCCTTTACCTCTCAATGAAAAATTCGAGGAAGAATATACATTCTCGTGATTTGTATCCAAGAATCAATTAAAAATTGAAAAATTGGATTATGAGATTACGAAACATAATTTTTTTTTTAATTAGATCAATACTTCTAATTGAATAAGTATGAGTAAAGGGTCCATGGATAAAGATAGAAAGTGGCTTTCTAATCGTAACTAAATCTTTAATTTGGAATTTGTATTACGGAAATTGAAGCAAAATGGCTATTAAACAATGACTTTGGTTTACTAGAGACATCGACAAATTGTTTTAGCTCGGTAGAAACAAAATGCTTTTCCTAAGGATTCTCTCACATAGAAATAGAGAACGAAGTAACTAGAAAGGTTGTTATAATATAATCCCCCTCTTTTCTATAGGGATCATCTAGAAAGCGGGTTGTTCTGAATACATTCAGACAGAAAAGCTGACATAGATGTTATGGGTGGAATTTTTTTTTTCGTTCATGTCTTAATATAGGAATTTATACATCTTCCATAAAGGAGCCGAATGAAACCAAAGTTTCACGTTCAGTTTTGAATTAGAGACGTTAAAAATGATGAATCAACGTCGACTATAACCCCTAGCCTTCCAAGCTAACGATGCGGGTTCGATTCCCGCTACCCGCTTTTACTTTATTTTTTTATTAAATTAATAAGAAAAAAGAAATAATAAGA